GCTATGCTTAGTGTGTGACTCGTTGGTTTAGGATTCGATTAGATTAAGATAAACAAAAAAAAATAAAAAAGAACTTACCTATAAGAGCAACTAATAACTATAGCATTACTAAATAACCTAAGCAACTCATTGCTTCGCATTATCTGGATCCAAAAAAATCAGTCAAGATATGATAGACGCATCATATCATTGTAGCAACTGAAATTTTTTTTACAAAAAAAAAGAATAAAAAAATATGATTATAAGTTATGAAAGGTAATCGAAAAGTATGCGGATAAATGGAAGGATGAAAGAAAGAGAGAAAAATTGAATATTAATGATATATGATTCCAATTTGGAAAGTCTATGAGGTCACTGTAAGAAAAGCAATGTAATAAAGCATCAATACAGATTCATTCATAATAATTAGATAAATCTGTTCCAAAAACAAAAAAATTAAGAGCCTTGAGCCAATAAAAACTGAGAAAATTGACTCAAAAACAAATGAAAAAATGAAATTCAAAATTTCATATAAGAGCTCCATTGTAGAATTCGGGCCTAATGATTAATCAAGAAGCGATGGGAACGACGGAACCCATGAATATAGAGGATTCTATTCAAAAACAAATCTTAGTAATTCATTGGACAGGATGGCGGAATAAACCAGAAACTTTATTATCTATTCTGATTTTTATTCTGAGACCTCGTGGGATAAACATCAAACTTAAATAGATATTGAAAGAGTAAATATTCGCCGGCGAAAATGTTTTTTTTTTTCAAATAAAAAAAAGTAATAAAATACGAAAAAAAAAAATGAAAAAGATAAAAGAAAATAAGGATTTGTTAGAATATTCTAACTATAACAAAAACGACATTCGAGATGATGTGATGATATTACGTTATTTTTAAATAAATAGAATTCATCTTGGATTACATTTAGAAAAAGACATACACAAATTTAGAAGAAATCGGATGAAATTTCAAAAAATACCATGATTAATAGAATTACTCATTAACTACATCTATATCTTAATACAAGCTTTTATTCGCGAGGAGCTGGATGAGAAGAAACTCTCACGTTCAGTTCTGTAGTAGAGATGGAATTTATAATTTAGAAAAAACCCATCAACTATAACCCAAAAAGAACCAGATTTCGTAAACAACATCGAGGAAGACTAAAAGGAATATCTTCTCGTGGGAATCGTATTTGTTTTGGCAGATATGCTCTTCAAACACTTGAACCCGCTTGGATCACATCTAGACAAATAGAAGCGGGGCGACGAGCAATGTCACGAAATGTACGACGTGGTGGAAAAATTTGGGTACGTATATTTCCAGACAAACCAGTTACAGTAAGACCCGCGGAAACGCGTATGGGTTCTGGGAAAGGATCCCCTGAGTATTGGGTAGCTGTGGTTAAACCAGGTAAAATCCTTTATGAAATGGGTGGTGTACCCGAAAATATAGCCAGAAAAGCTATTTCAATAGCGGCATCAAAAATGCCTATAAAAACCCAATTCATTATTTCTGAATAGGAATATAGAATGAAAAAGCTAAATAACATTTAAGGATAAAAAGATTATCGGTTTTCTTTTTTTGACAAACAATATTTTTTTACTTCGTCCTTTGCATTAAAAGAAGAGATACAAAAAAATGATATGATTCAACCACAAACCTATTTGAATGTAGCAGACAACAGCGGGGCTCGAGAATTGATGTGTATTCGAATAATAGGAGCTAGTAATCGCCGATATGCTCATATTGGTGACGTTATTGTTGCTGTAATCAAGGAAGCAATACCAAACACTCCTCTAGAAAGATCAGAAGTGATCAGAGCTGTAATTGTACGTACTTGTAAAGAACTCAAACGTAACAATGGGACGATAATACGATATGATGACAATGCCGCAGTTGTCATTGATCAAGAAGGAAATCCAAAAGGAACTCGAGTTTTTGGGGCGATCCCACGGGAATTGAGACAATTAAACTTTACTAAAATAGTTTCATTAGCTCCTGAGGTATTATAAGACCTAATAGGATTAAATTAAAATTCATTAATAGATTGTGTATCACGCATATACCCTTAATAATAAAATATTAATAATTTCATTGATATATTAATATATAATTCGTCATAAATAAAAGAAAAAGAGCATGTTGATTATATTAAAATTATAGAACAATAAGGAATTTTAACTTATCATGGGGAAAGACACTATTGCTGATATAATAACCTCTATACGAAATGCTGACATGAATAGAAAAGGAACGGTTCGGATAAGATCGACTAACATCACCGAAAGCATTGTTAAAATACTTTTACGAGAGGGTTTTATCGAAAACGTAAGGAAACATCGCGAAAACAACCAATATTTTTTGATTTTAACCCTAAGACATAAACGAAATAAGAAAGAATCCTATAAAACGATTTTAAATTTAAAGAGAATAAGTCGGCCGGGTCTACGAATCTATTCTAACTCTCAACGAATTCCACGAATTTTAGGCGGAATAGGAATTGTAATCCTTTCGACTTCTCAAGGTATAATGACAGACCGAGAAGCTCGACGAAAAAGCATCGGCGGAGAAATTTTGTGTTATATATGGTAATTCTTCTAATATAAAACTTGGATATCCAGAACTTACGATTTGTGAAAAAAGGGGGGTTGTGTAATACCACCCCTGCTAAAAAGGTCCGGATGTTTTACCTCGAATGAAATGAAAGAAAAAACGGAATTAATGAAAGTTTTCTTTCTGACTCACTTCCGAGTGGTTAGATACTAAAGATTTGTTTGATTTTAAGTCATGCTTCTGAAAGGATTCGACATATTTTTGTATAGGTATACGTATAGGAGAAAATATTAAAAAGTTGAGTAAGTTCTTAGGTATAAGTTAATAAGGGGACAGTCATTTTCTAGACTCCATACCAAGGATTCAAATGAGTAAGTGTTTTTTCAATTTCAACATTCCTTTCACGAAGATACAATTAAAAATTGAAAAATATCAAGAAACCTTTTTTTCGTCCAACAATAAATATATTCACAGAATTAAGGAATAACAACTATGAAAATAAGGGCTTCCGTTCGTAAAATTTGTGAAAAGTGTCGACTAATCCGTAGGAGGGGGCGAATTATAGTAATTTGTTCCAACCCGAGGCATAAACAAAGACAAGGATAATCTTACTAAAAGAAATAACGTAAAGAGTACTTCCAGGGAGCTGGCAAAAAAAAAAGGTCTGTTTTGACATGAAATGGATATATCCATATATTTCTTGTGAAATGAAAAAATATGGCAAAACCTATATTAAGAATTGGTTCACGTAAAAATACACGTAGTGGTTCACGTAAAAATGTACGTAGAATACCAAAGGGAGTTATTCATGTTCAAGCAAGTTTCAACAATACCATTGTGACCGTTACAGATGTACGGGGTCGGGTGATTTCTTGGTCCTCCGCAGGTACTTGTGGATTCAGGGGTACAAGAAGAGGAACACCTTTTGCTGCCCAAACCGCAGCAGGAAATGCTATTCGAGCAGTAGTGGATCAAGGTATGCAACGAGCTGAAGTAAGGATAAAAGGTCCTGGACTCGGAAGAGATGCAGCATTACGAGCTATTCGTAGAAGCGGTATACTTTTAAGTTTTGTACGAGATGTAACCCCTATGCCACATAATGGTTGTAGACCCCCTAAAAAAAGACGTGTATAGAACTAAGGCTGACAGGGTTTCAAGAGAAATAAACGATTCAATGATCTGATCAAATAAAATTACTATGGTTCGAGAGAAAGTCAAAGTATCTACTCGGACACTACAGTGGAAGTGTGTTGAATCACGGAGAGACAGTAAGCGTCTTTATTATGGACGCTTTATTCTGTCTCCACTTATGAAAGGTCAAGCCGACACAATAGGCATTGCGATGCGAAGAGCTTTACTTGGCGAAATAGAAGGAACATGTATTACACGTGCAAAATCTGAGAACATACCACATGACTATTCTAACATAGTAGGTATTCAAGAATCAGTACATGAAATTTTAATGAATTTGAACGAGATTGTATTAAGAAGTAATCTATATGGAACTCGCAACGCGCTGATTTGTGTCCAAGGTCCCGGATATATAACTGCTCAAGACATAATTTTACCGCCCTCTGTGGAAATCATTGATAATACACAGCATATAGCTACCTTAATGGAACCAATAGATTTGTGTATTGGATTAAAAATCGAGAGGAACCGCGGATATAGTCTAAAAATGTCAAATAACTTTGAAGACAGAAGTTATCCTATAGATGCTGTATTCATGCCTGTTCAAAACGCGAATCATAGTATTCATTCTTATGGGAATGGGAATGAAAAACAAGAGATTCTTTTTCTAGAAATATGGACAAATGGAAGTTTAACTCCGAAAGAAGCACTTCATGAAGCCTCCCGGAATTTGATTAATTTATTTATTCCTTTTCTACATGTAGAAGAAGAAACGTTCTATTTAGAGAACAATCAACATCAAGTTACTTTACCCCTTTTTCCTTTTCATAATAGATTAGTTAACCTAAGAAAAAAAAAAAAAGAACTAGCATTTCAATATATTTTTATTGACCAATTAGAATTGCCTCCCAGAATTTATAATTGTCTCAAAAAGTCCAATATACATACATTATTGGACCTTTTGAATAACAGTCAAGAAGACCTTATCAAAATTGAACATTTTCACATAGAAGATGTAAAAAAGATATTAGACATTCTAGAAAAAAAATAGAAAAAGCATTTCAAAAAAATTGATTTAAAAGTGAATTTGAAATTGAAATGGATTTTAAACCTTCAACGTAATTTAGATTTTCCAGTCGAACCCATTTTAATTAATCTAATTAATTAGATATGTATCTAGGGAGAATTCATTTTGAAATGACTACTCCCTAGATACCCACGTCTTTTATTTTACAATTGAATTAATTTAATTAAAAAAGACCTAAAGTTAGAGATTTATCAATTGGTAATGTTGCTCCAATACCTAACCACAGGGCCACCGC